TCTCCCAATTATGTCTGGTAATAGAATAGGGCGGCTTGCTCTGACCAAGACTCCACTTTTTGCTCCGTCCATGGAGCGTATGAATTTCCTGGAATGTAGATAGATCAAAAGAGGGAATAAAGAGATAGGAATAGGAATTATAGTACCATTGAAAAAAGGGGCACCTGTGGAAACATCTCTACTGACGAACCATTTCAATAGTACGGGTGCTGCCGTGCCACGAGGCACGACCATAAAAATAATAAAAAAGAAAAAGTTATGTAGTTGGACCATCAGCTCTATCCGTTCGAGTTTCACTTCTCTAAAGAAGATAAGACGCTAAAAATGAAAGTGTTCGCGATGCATACCGAAAGGATACCAATGAAGCCGACCATTAATGACTAGTTCGAACACCAGGAGCGGTCTGATCCCTTATTTGATCAGACAGACCGCTCTTAGAAAGATAAAACAAAAGCAAACTCTCATAGTTCGGAGCCCAGCTCCAACTACTTCTTCTTAAGTGAGGGTTCCTATAGTTGAAAATTCCTTCTCGGGGTCTTCCTTTCTACTCCTAATGGTAGTGCGCATCTCAAACTATGAGGGGCCATTGGAGCCCGCACCACAAACTGCTACAGCATAAACATAGGCTGGTAGTATGAATTGTCCCAAACTGCATAAAAGCTTATGTCTTTCTTCATATAGGAAGAACCTCCCAATAGCTCTCCTAGCCGCTGCATGCAACCTCTGCGAAAATACTGATTTCATCGAGGGTTGTACTACTGTTTTCTTCAAAAGAAGGAAAAAAGAGACTCAACTTCTTTTTCTCGTAGCGCCCGATGCAGACAGACCGCTCCGAAAAGATTCCCCAATACCACTGTCATCAAAATCCTCCGTACGACAGCCCTGCCCTCTCTAGGCTAGGCTCCTCTGTTACATCAACTAGATCCGCTCCCACCGAAATAAAAATTCCTTTTTTTTTACCGGCCAATCCTAATTTCAAATAAAGCACTCTTCCTCATTTGTTTCTTCTTGCCTTCTTTATTAGTGAAGGGTCTCCTCGATGGCTCTGATGCCGACAAATGAATGGTGATTGAAACTGTCCGCCCGTTCCACTTCCGTGACTTTGGAAATGGGACTGTTGAACAAGGAGCACTCTGAGCTGTTGTCGAGCTACCCCTCGCCCGTAGCCCTTCCTTTCAAGAAAATAATGGGATTCTTCTGTCAAGAAACCCCGGACTAAGGGTGCTTTTTAAAGCACATGCCACTGGAGCAACTGAATATTCCGCTTAATCAAAAAAAGGAAACCTTTGTCTCTGGAGTGCATTCCCCATCTAGAGCGGAGATTGCCCGAAGATACGATTCTGATCCTCGATTCGACGAGTTTGATCTTTTCTTTCGAGGGATGAGGACAAGAGAAGAGTAGGGGCAACCAAAGCCAATGCCACGGGGAAGGTAAAGGTGGCACGAACCGATTCAACAACATAGGAAAAAGAAATTTCCAAAGGGGATGGACCTAGGGAAGTGATTCCGACTCCCCATAGGAAAACCAGAATCAAGTCCTAGATTCTATCTGTCTTAGGACAAAATGCATAGAGGAAAGCAACTGGATCTAAGCCAACTGCCTCTTCCTTCACACCAATAAACTATCTATCTTCCCTAAGGGCAGTCAGAAGGAAAGAAAGTACAACTGGAGCTCGCATGTACTCCCTACAAAGTAACTAGCACTTGCTGGAAGGGCTTAACTTAATACTTTAATTGGATCTCAAACTAAAACCTCAGGTAAGGTAAAATAGGAATTCCTTTCTAGCGCCTTGACTTTATCCCTCCGCTTGCTGGAACTCGAAGGAATCAAACTCCAACTGAACGGCCAAAGGCGATGCAGGATAACATCGACGACCAAGGGTGATGAACTAAGGCCACCCTTCTACCCATAGAAGGCCAACTATCACAGGTCCAGAGACGAGGATTTGGATAGACAGTGTGGCCCTAAGCGTATGGCAAGTTCCACAAGCATCCTAGATGAGTCTAAGCTTTAGAACGGAGAGAGCGAACACAAACTATTACACGAATTACCATGGAATCCTATGCTACAACCCCAAAGCTTCGGCTACACTAGCTTAGTTCAGGTTGAAGAAAGAGGGTTTAAAACTTGAATGAACCATGTTCAGCTCGATGGTATTGAGGTTGAATGCTTTCTGCGGTACGGAAAATGCCCCTAGCTAAATCCTCCAACTGAGTGAGAGGCCAGGGCAAATAAGAAGGCTCTGCAAGACCTCCGCTCTTTCATCCGCTAGATCGTCCGCTGAATCAACTCTTTCATAAGAAATCCCATACTCATACCCCGAATCCCCGTCCGCGTAGGCAGACGCCTAACCAACGGATTCTGTTTATCCCTCATCTGAAAATACATACGAAGCATCCAAAGAAGAAGAGTGCTTTGGAACAATAGGCTAAGCCGGGTGAAGATAAGAAGAAGACACATCCGAATCAACTGATTCTAGGTCAGAGGGTTTGTCTAGAACAGATTTCACAGATTTTTTGGGGAATAGAATAAGAATTCTCCGAAGCGGATAAAGCCGAATCCGAAGAAAGCGTTTCCGGGACGGTTCTTTCTTGTTATAGGATGATGAAGAATGATAGCAACGAATTTTTTACTCGAAACGAAAGTCATTCATTTAATCATGTGAAATGCAGCTCGCAATAAAGCATTGAAAGTATAGCGCATAGAGAGAGCAGAGCTGCAAGGGGAGAAAGATTTGAAACCTACCATTTGGACTTAGTTCCCGAGTCTAGTTCCCAAGGAGAAAGCCTAATGGCACAGCTGACAGTTTGATCTCAGCCTCCATCTGCTGCATGAACATGGACAGTGAAATCACTTAATGTAAGGTAGCGGATGAGGCGAAAGAGCAGCATTGCATCGGGGGATTGACTCAAAGAAGGCCCTGCGACTGCCCTTTTCTTCTCAAAGAATAAACGGTACTCCTGGACAAGTACAGACAGAGGGTGCTTAGTGATAAGCACCACATATTGGTGCTAATTGGTGCTAGAAGAGATCTGCGCAAAAAGTAGAGATCCCTGTTGCGGTTGAAAGAGGGAAGGATAGAAGGACTCGCTTCTTCTATTTGACGACCATGAAAAGAAGAAGTGAAAATGCCATGCCGAGAGCTGGTGGCCGAAGGAAGATATTCATCAACTAGACTGTGAAGTCAAAACCGCTTATGTTTCGCACGTGCGATATGCTCAATATGCGGATGACTTCCTCTTCGCTATCAAGCCTTGCCTATCAGTAAGCACCTTTGCTGCTTTGTAGGGTTGAATCTGCTTTCCTCTCTTTTTCTTCTGTTCTGATTGCAGTCTTTTAATTCATCGAAGTCTTGGATGTAGGTTATGTGCTTTCAGGTCTACCACCATTCCCTATCCCTCCAGCAGTCCATTTCGTATGTTAGCTGTGTATTCCCTTAGCATTCCAATTGGTCTATCATGAACATTCGTAGAGGGTGGCAATACAAGACCAGACATTGATTGGAAAGCGAAATTCAAAGGGCGATGGTCAACTGACTATCTAGTTAGGAAGGCAGCAAAAGGGTCTTTGACTCACGGGTCAGACTAGTTCAAACTATGCTAGCCCGCTCGTGCCTCCCCTGTCACGTATGGGGATCCCCTTTCGCTGCCTTTCATTTCGGTACTCTTCCGTATTTGAAATTTGACCCTAAAAAGGTCGGACAACCGCTACATTTCTTGAATGGTTGCTGCCTACATGACTCTTTCCCCCTCTTTTCAAAAAGGTGAGTCTCAGACCATATGCAGTTCTCGGCCCCTTTTTATACAGTTCCTGACAGGTGCTTTCGTGGCTCTTCCCACCAGACCCGAAGTACTTCTATTCGCCCAATCTGTTTTTTTGGGGTTGGAAGGGAAGGAAAAAGGCGCCAAAAAAAGCAAGCGGTGTACGTTCCGCAAAGCTTACAAATATAATACACGCTCCCGACACCAGGGCGGCCAGTTTCAAAGGTTCTGAAAAATAGAACTCATTAAAACGGAGCCACCCATAAAAACTCTGAAGGAGCAGAAGTCAAAGAAAAGAGAAAAATTGGCATTTGGGGATTAAAGCGTTGGCCTTCTCTCTTTCCAAAAGAAACGAGAGACCGTAGAACGCAACCTGTTGAAAAGGCGAAAAAAAATCCCCATTTTGGGGGCGCCTGGTCGAAAAAATAACCCAAAAATACTACTAAATGAGCGTAATTTTGAGGTCAAAAAAGGGTGGTCAAAACATAAATTAAAAAAAAAAGAGGCAAGCAGCTTCTGATCTACGGATTTCAGAAAAAGACAACTCAACACAGAAAGGAAAAAGCACAAAAGAACTAGTTGTCTTAGTCTTGTTGGCTTTTGGGGGAATCGAAAATTTAAGAAGAAGACAGAAAGTTGCGCTACTACTTGAAGCGGATTTACTAAGACTCCAGCTTCGAGTTGTGGAAACATTCTTTGGTAACAAATAATAAAAAGAGCGAAACTTGCTATAAGGAATCCAATTTGGAAAAAGACGATAGGATGTCCTTCTAGCGTCAACACCCTTTTTATTATTTTGAAAACATGGGTTCCCCAATTTTTCCAATTCTCCTCCCGCTGCCTTTGTTGCTTTTCAGTCTCATCCGTGTAAGAATTAAGAATTCCTCTTCCAACCCGTCCCAGAATGGGCGTTATGGCAAAGAACAAGAAGAAAACAAAAGGAGAAATTTGTCCAATAGTAACAAGAAACCGGTTTCTTAAGGCTTCAAACTACTAGTCATTAAGACTACTATGAAAGAAAAGTAAGGAAGTCCTTTTCTTGACTGGGCCTGCGTGCATTATACCTACCCCCTTTTTAAATAACTTTATTGAAATCTCAACAAAGAAATGAAAGCATAACTCTTTGCTTGTTGTCCTCTTACTCTTTTAGCCTGCCTTGTGGGGGTTTCTCGGGTGTCTACGGCAGATCCGATCAGTCTCGTGAGGAAGATAAGTCTTTTCCAATCTTCCACTAAGAAAGGTATCGTCACGACAACTAAATTTGCCCGGTAAACTACTTGGGACTCCCCATGGTTTAGTAAAAGGGAGGGGAGATTTTCTCTTCATCCGGGGGTTCATTTCATTCATTATGAACTCAAAAGTTTAAGGCTGATTAGTGAGGTCTTAAAAACTTCATACAATAAATGATCAGCCATTCCATTTGTGCTTTCAGCAAGTAGGCGACGCGAATCTATGGTTTCTATGTTTCAATCGGATACCAATTGCTTGGATGCGTTTGAAAGCCTCGAGATTACTTGCAGAAAAAATTCTTTCTAGGTTTGTCTTGTGTCTCCGTAACAAATGGTCCATTTATTGATGGGCGAACGACGGGGATTGAACCCGCGCGTGGTGGATTCACAATCCACTGCCTTGATCCACTTGGCTACATCCGCCCCTACCCCCGCACAGGAAAAAGTCTCTATCTACGATCAGATCCTTTCTGAACCCCCCTATGACCGCTATCAAAGAGAAGCTTTTTCCTATACTATAGTTGCAAGTCTATTGTTGTGTTTTGGAATTAGGGGAAGAAAAGCTTCAAACAAGGAGGTTGGGCTGTTCACTTCATTGATTTGACTTCACTTTACTTAAGATTAAAGATAGGGGCCGGGCGGGCAGTGAAGGCTCGTTTAGTAGACAGCCAGCTACGGCTTTGACGAGCAGCAAGCACCTACTCCTATCAAAATGAAAAGCAGCAAGCGGAGCTTGAAGAAGCGAGCCCCTATCAGAGAAAGCCATTGCGCGCTAGCCCCTTGTTTGTATAGGATTCCAAACCTGCGCACCCTTAAACTACAAGCTTTGAAGCCCCTACTTTATTTATGGGATATTTTTAGAAGCCCCTTTCTACAAACCTTTCTATAATATAAGGGAAGCTCGAAGAGCTTTCTTCGCATGCTTGAGCGCATCTTTTCCCTTTCTATTAGTAAGGTTGTCAAAAGGCTTTCCTTGAGTTCCTTTATGACTAAACTAATAGAATAGGGGTAGGGGGGCTCTAACGAGCAAGAAAAGGCCCCTTACTATAGATAGGCTAACGCGCCTTTACTAATATTAGAATAGTTGGCGCTTCTTTCTCAAAGTCAAGTTTCTCGCTTGTTGCTTTAGAAAGATTGCGGGGGCGCTCACGCGACCTTCCTTCAGCTGGCTCCGCCCTATCTATTCATCTCTTTTTTTCAAATGGATATTTGGGGATCTCTCTTGTTTATAGATCTTGAAACCAGATCAATATCCATTTATCAATAGTTCTTTCTATCGATAAATAGAAAGATATAGATCTCTATCTGGATCTATCTCCATATCTAAATATGGAAGAACCAACCCTTAAAGGACGTAACCAACGGAAGGTTCTCGCCCCGTCCCCGACATTGTTCTCCGACGATGTCCCCTGGGCGAAAGGGGCCACCATTCTCTTTCTTTCTTCAATCGTTCTGATCAGGACAAGTGGGTTGGTTCGTCCTCCTATCTACGCAATTCTCTGTCTTCGTTCGTGATCATGTTAGGCGAAAGGTAGTTGTAGAGGAGCGGCTGTGAAACGGCGATTCCCCCCTTTCCATTGAAGTAGGGAGGGCCTCCTTCCCCACCATTCCGGCCTATTATTGATAGGGATTTTACCGATGCTGAAGGTAGCTTGCTTACCAAGCCACCCACTTGAGAAGCTAGTCGCCAGAAAGAAGCGACGAGGAAGCGAAGCTGTCGTAGAAGCTTTGCCCCCCCTGTAGTCGTAGTACTCGGCTCGTCGCTACTTTGATTCAAAAGGTAACCGACGGTTCCCGACTTTCTCCGGTTTCCGCAACCGTAACCATTTGTCACTCCAATTACTTCATCCAAAAACCTTTTTTTATAGCGGTACGCTCTAAAAAAAGTCAAGGATAAGTTGCATTCTAGAAGCGGTAGCTTCCCGCCTCCTTCATTCCTACTGCCTCCTTCGGTGAGAAGTTCCCTTTTCTAAACCTGATTGGTCTGTCTCAGAAAATGTACAAAGTGGAGCTGCCCGCTGTTTGGCCGACCCTCTTATTCCCATTCGGGTTGGGTTGACCCAAAAGTCAAGTAAGAAGGAATGGAACCACTGGAGAGCCGTCTGCAGTTCACACTTGGGCAAAGGCAACTGACTTTGAAAGCGGAACACGAACCGATTTCCGCTATTCCGGGTTCTTATTTTTCGTAGCGAAATCAAGGTTTATGAGAAAGTCAGCGAAGTTTCTATGGTGTTCTACCTTTGCGTAGTCCCGGTCCACGGTGGAGGGCTCCGTACCTAAGCCTTACTACTACTTAATTAATTAACGGCTAAGCGATTTCATAACCCGAGCTTTCCTTAACCAGCTGACCTTACGAAGTAAGCTTAGCCTCCCTTTCTTTATAGTTCGACTAAGTGACTTCGTAACCTTAACGTACTTTCTTTCTTACTTTAGCATGGGCCTTCGCCACTTCAAACGGGCGCTTCGCCCCTATTTTCTTTTTTTTTTTATTAGAAAGAACGGGGCCTTACTTATTCTGTTCAGGGGGGATGAAAGACAAAGAAAGGGATCAGGGGGCTTTATGATCGGAGAAAGGGAAGGGGCGCGGTTGGTGTGTTACTGGGTCGGTGGGGGACCCCATAGGAAGGGGGGACGACCCGCCGAATTCACATCAGAAATCGCCAACATGAACACAAACGAAATCTTGAATTTCGTATAGAAACAAAACGAACCGCTTCTATTGTCGGAGCTGAGGTATATGAAGAATGGCTTTTTGGTCCCTTTCGTCCAGTGGTTAGGACATCGTCTTTTCATGTCGAAGACACGGGTTCGATTCCCGTAAGGGATAGGTACTCATTCCCGGCCGCTTTCAGTTAGTGTTCATTGCTGAGTGATCGCTCGCTATCTGGCTGGAAAAGGTGGTCCGGAAGCTTCCTTTCTCCCAGCAAGCAAGACGAGATCACCACTTCTCTCAGTAATAGACTTCCTTGAATTTATTCTTAGTCTTAGATGTCCTTTCATAGATTCTCGAACCTCCGAGAGACAGAATCCCCATGCATGCGTTCTTTCTCTCCTCCCCTCCCTAATACCTAATACATAGTTCCGTCTATGGAGCCTAAAGCTTAAACCATGGCATGGCAGTAAGAAGTAAGTTGGCCTAGTCTCTCGCCCAGCTTTCGCCTTCTTCAGTGGCCAAGTTGAAGCGTTCAACGGTTCTTCGGCTTTTTCAATTCAAAAAAGTAGTGTCTTTTTCCTGGGCAGATGTCCGCTTTCAAAAGGAAGGAGGGGAATGAGCTGGTAGTTTGGAGTATGAATTCTTATTGTTCTCGTATCTGGTGTTCTGTTTGCAATTGAATTACTAACTGCTGCTATTGACTCAACTGCTAGTCTTTGAGCCCTAAAGGCTCAGAACTGAACTGCACATTCATTCTAGTAAAGATAGCCACGAGCACAGAAAGAACAGTCTTGAATCAACCGCTGTTCTAGAATCTGCCTTACCTGATTCCCTTCCTGGTTATGTGGAATAACCGGTGCTAGTGGTAGTGGGAGCTCATGGATGAAGACCCGTTGTTCAAATAGCCGTTGTTGAATAAGCGGTGTGCAGATGAATTGAATCATCAGCCGTGGGACTGAAAGTAGTGGGATAGACTCCATATGAATCTGACTCTATCAATTTTTTTTGAATAGAATATCCTCAATAGGAACTGAACTGAACGCTGGCATGAGGCATGAAATGCTACTTCTCAGTGCATGAGGAATGAAAAGCGGAAAGAGCTGATTCTATTCCGAATTCCTACTCAATGTAGTGCACTCACTCGCCTTCGGGTGAGGGAAGAGTTCGTCGCTTCCTAACTTGCCGAAGAGAAGGGCTTTAGCGTTAAAGCAGTAATCATCGAAGGCATACCGATACCGAAAGAGTCAAGGTAAAAAAAAAGTCTCCGGGTTAGAGTCACGCTTTCTTTCTTAAGGCGGGAAGGATAGTTGAATTAAATGATTTGCTTTGGCTGGTAGCTGTGCCATAGTTCTACATTTCGTTTTTCTAAGACTAGAGGAAGCCCAGATAACTTTCATCGCTGCCCTCCTTTAATCAAAGAGTTAAAGAAAGCCCTAACCTCAGTTCTTAGATTAGAGGTGAACTCGAAAGAAAGAGGAGCACAGGCATTTGCTTCAACAGGATTTCAGTTCTCACCAGGATATTTTCTTACTTAAGGAGAGTAAGAGCGATGGTTAGCCTATCCCTCTTCTCTCTATAGGTACGAAAGATAGCTATTCAAAGCAAAGAAATAAGAGGGAAGAGACTCTTTAACACAGACTATACTCGCTAATCAATCAGAACTCCCAGCTGGCATTCAGTCTGTTTTCAAGGCAGGCTCGCTACCGAGTTCTAGCTCAATGCGATTCATACTAAGGCTAAGGCAAGCAGTAGGAGTAGCACTAGGGGAAGGAAAGCGAGGGGACTGATTGACATCCGGAGTAATCCCGAGTGAGGATCGGAAGAAGATCAGCTGCCAATGCAAAGTCCGCTTAGTTCACAACTCCGAAAGCCGAAGGGAAGCAGGGAAGGTCTCCTTCTGGGATGAATCCTTCTTCCTTTTGCTATTGATTCAATTTTGTCAAACCTTCCTCCAGCAGCCAATTCTTCTTCAATTGCGAAAACTGCTGATTCAAGAACAAGAACAGCTTCTTCCTTGTCACAGCTACCAAACTTACAGAACGCATCGCTTTCACTACGGTTTCAGTGAAAAGAAAGGGCTTTAGCAACGAAAGTTATTTAAAAAAAGAGTTCCGCTTGACTTTCAAGTCAGTTCCTGGGATTGATCAATCAGTAGTGGAATCGGGGGTTGCCTCATCGATCGAGTTCCCTGTCTTCTCTCCTCTATCTCAACTGATCGATCGCTTCGTCTTTCAATTATGATTTGTTTGGTACACGAGTGGAACATCAAATACGAGAATGGGACTAATGGAGCTAATCTCGCTCTTTCATCAAAGCCCAGACATTTTGATTATTCATCTCGTGAAAGCACTCATGGAAGTCTTTCTGGTACCTTTTTGGTTGGTTTCGATCTGCTTCTTCACTTAGCGCGCTAGGAACAGAGCCAAAATGGTAGTAAACCCTTTCCGGATCACTTGAACAAGAAACTCTATCCCAATAGTTCTTCCTTCCCCACCGACACATCGAAATAGCTTAAGAGTAAGGTATCAAGATGATGAAGTGAGTTAGTCGCACTGCAACTGGATCTAGCTATTCTTCCAAAGAAGTAGTAGTTCCCAAGAGGGGTACCTCGGATCCGAAAGGGGAAGTGGAGGATCTTTAGGGAGATGAGCGGGTTGGTGTTCCGACATCCCGAATCGAGGTGGAAAAAGCGGTCTTCCTCGCTTGCTCCAATGCTTGGCTTGGCGAATCAGTCAATGGCAACTTGCTAGCGATCTCAGAAGCACAAGGAAGCAGAGGAAAGAAGGCCCGCCAGAAAGAGGGGGTATCCAACCCCGGAACGATGTATGAAAGAGACTGACGAAAGCTATCGAAGTGGACAAGAGAGTGCTGCTTCTTATGACAAAGCCCTTGCTGCTGTGTGAAAGAGTGGCGGGGAATGTCTGGGCTCAGGAGTCAAATCAACATAGTGTGGAAAGTGGGGTCGACCTTCTAGTGCCTTGTAGGGAAAGAGAGGTTATCTAGGCAGATAGAGAAGGAAGGGCCAATAGAGAAGAAAGAATGTTGAAATGAGAGTTGCATTTAGTAGCGGCGGCGCCTCATTCAAATGAGACTTGGAAAGCGAGATAGGGTCTAACTGGGGGGCAGGAAGAAGACTACACGAGTGGTTCGGGAAGGACCCTTTTGACTGGAGCCATGGACCCAAAGTGAGTCTTTTTGCTCTTTCTTCAAGGCATCTAGCTACGGCGGAATCTTTCACTGCAGCACCTGTGCTATAGACCGGCTTAGATCTCGACCGAGGTCGAATGGTTTTCACTTTGGCTACGTCAGAGAGAATAAGAATAAGAATTCACTTCTATGAAATGAAAAAGTTTCACGGGAATTGTCTTGATCGTCGGATATCATTGAGAAATAGGAAGAATCGAACGATTTCCTGCAATTCTTCCCAGTATGGAATGACTAAAGAATCAAGCTACAAGTCTCGATCTATACAAAACGCACTGGATTTTTGTCTTTCTTTCGGTTTCATTGATAGCAGAAGACCCTTACTCTATAGGGGCGCTAGCGCTTTACTAATAGAATATCAAGTAAAGGGGCCTGAAAAACGTAAAATAGGCTGCTATTCTAGGCTCGCTTCGCTTCTTCAAGCTCCGCCCCTTATTGAAAACTAAAGCGCTAACGCGCCTTATATTATTTAGTAAATATTATTTAGTAAAGCAACCTTTCGCGCTAGGCGCTCATGTTTTTTGTCTGGGTGGAAGCTGGCGGCAGGGCTTGCTTAACCGGATACACGGAATTGGGATCTCCTCGCATGCAACTATTTCTATCGGGAAAGCCTCGCTTATTCAAAGGGCTGATTTTTTTTAACCCTTTTTGCTCATAAGTAAGTAAGCGTTGGTAGGAGCGGCGGGATGATATTGAGTATATAAATCAATAAAAACAAAAAAAGAAGAAATGGCAAGAGAAATTGAATATCGATGGAGGAAATAACGATGTGGAAAACAGGGCAGAGATTCTCTACAATGACATCGTAGACCAATTGAAAGGGATGTGGCGCAGCTTGGTAGCGTCTTTGTTTTGGATACAAAATGTCACGGGTTCCAATCTTGTCATCCCTACCTTCTCCTCTGGGCAGTAACGAAGGATCCATTAAGATCGATTCAAATTTGACATACAAAATTTTGAATTTAATGATACTAGATGCATGCAAGATGTAGTGAAGGTACAAAAAGAATCCTTTTCTTTACAATCGTATCTACTGTGATAAGAAAGCGCTCTTAGTTCAGTTCGGTAGAACGTGGGTCTCCAAAACCCGATGTCGTAGGTTCAAATCCTACAGAGCGTGATTCCGAACTCTCTCTTAAAAACCAAGCATTTATGACGCTTCGCTTGCGCAGGAAAGAAAGGAGTTCATCGAGAAAACCACTTGCCTGACTTCTTTATTTTTTTTTCTTGTGCTTAGGGCGGTAGTCACCAAGCTAAAAGTACTGAAAGCTCTTTCCTGATCTGTCTGCTGAACGTGTTTCCGACTCGAAAGCTTGGAGTTCCGACTTACACAACCGCAAGAGAAAGCCGATACAGAAAGACGCTAGTCGTAACGTAAAGAGTGGATTCTCCGATCCTCCTTCGAGTACTAAGCTTACCGAAAGGAAGAGAGATTTTGAACTTCACTTACATACAGCTGGAACTCCAAGGTTGGTTTCATTAGCTGACTAATAAAAAAGGGATGATCACTTATCCACTTTCAAGACTGACTTCTCTTATCCCCTTGACCCTACATCAAGGGATTTGAAGAGGCCTTCAGCTTCAAAAAAATGCTCTACGAGAAAGACTTTGATTCAAACAAGGAATCGCAAACAAGCAACTAAGCTAATGTAATGGCATCCGTGATAGATTCATTCACAGAAGCGATTGACCGATACAGAACGCGATTGATTATATTCCACCGATTAGCCTTGCCCGATTGCTACCAAATCATAGATCTTCCAGAGAAGACCAAAGCGAATGAACTCACTCTGCCAAGCCACAATTCTAATGGATAGTCATTGTGACCTCGAGACTTGGTGTACATAGCAAGAACCCGCTTAAAGTGACGAGATCTTGTATGACTGAGTTTTACAAGGACCCTCTAACCGTAAACCATCTATCATTACGAAGGTTCTCTACCTTAGTAAGGAGTAAGGATAGATGGTGCTGGGAAAGCTTTAGCGGGAAGAGATAGCACTGGCGAGTGACTTCTCAGTCGATAGCAAATCAAGTAGAGCTTTATAGGTAAAAGGACAGAATAGTTAGGGTTAGCTTATTATAACTGGTTAGATAAATGATAAAAGGTAAGATTAGGTTTTATGGAAAAGGGAAGGTCGAGGAATTTCTTTTTTTATTAGTAAGGGAATGAAGCGGACCGGAAAGAAGATTGATTTTTGAATCGAGGAAAACTAAAGCGAGAACGGTAAGCGCTCCATAACCGAATTCTCTTCCTATAACCTATAACCGAGGGGAAAGCGCTCTTACCTCTCCTTCTTACCGGCACCCCTTCCTTACTCCTCTACTTATCCTATCCCAACTCTATAACCTGACTTGCTAGCTGGTTTGCTTCCTAACCTTATTCTGCTTTTTTTTTACCTTCTTATCCTCCTTACTTTATAAAAGAAACCCAGGGGAATTTCAACGGGAAGACAGTCTGGTCGAATGTCTGCATCGAAAAGGGGACTGAGGGTAGGCAAAGTCAATGGCTTACAGGCTGGTAGAGCGTATACTGGTTAACCATGGATTATAGGGCAGAATTAGCCCTACAAGGCAGGATACAGGGGATTAGTTGATTAGCTGGTTCTCATCTCGCCTCGCACTTCCTCTTTCTCCCCCTTTAAAGCTACTACAGCGCTGGGGAATGACTAGCTCTTGCTGCAAAACTAGCACCTGAAACTGACAATCTCGAGCTCTAGGGCTTACTGCTTAATAAATACTACTTGCTGGCTTACTCCTAGTACCTGTGGCGGTTTACTATAGCACCAGTCCCGGGACCTCCTGACTTTATTCAATTCTTCTTCTTTCCTTCCTGACCTGGAATTACTTGCTTAGCTAGTTTCCTTGCTCGCAGGGTTAGACTGATAGAGGGATTAGCTGGCTACTACTCCTACAGGGTTATATGGTTTACCCACGAACTTACTTACGCGAGAAAGGAAAACTGCTATCCCGAAGGTTTCGTCTAAGTCAACCTCGTTCTGGTGCAAGGTTATCTTTAAGTAATTACTGAGGATAGAGCTCAATTGTTGTAAGCTCATCGCTCTATCTTTCAAGTTAGGAGCTAGTCTGCCAAGCTTAAGAAGTTGAAAAAAGTAAGCAAGGGGAAAAGAAAAGGTAGGCAACGAAGCAGTATACCCTATCTGGTATCCAGGACCCTTCGCATTCTTCTTAAGCAATTTCTCTTCTCCAAGTTGCGTATATATATGGCTGAGTCTGCAGCTCGGATATTTAGTTGTCCGTTAAGGGACCAGGATTTGCTAGTTCGAGATGAGAAACTTCACCTTGTGGTCCAGTTAGTCCTGAAAAAACGGATGCAAATGCTTTTGGATGGTCAGTTTAGGCGTCTCCGAAAGGCGGGATCAAGGCCTGTAAGATCTCTCTTCGCGTCAACCTACGTCCCGCAACAAAAAAAAGTGCGCTCGAGGATCAGGCAACCTGTAAACAAGAAGGGCAAGAAAAGGAATGCTATGATATCCAGCATCAAGGCCGAAATCCCAAGGCTGAGAATGACCGAGCAGCCTCCCCCCTCGGCCTGTATCTGTTCTCTTTCCTTTCTTGCTTGCCTTAGCTTCTATATCTAAACTTCGGGGTCTTTCATAGCGTGGGGGACTTTCTTCTCACCCTCCAATCCGCCGGGAGAAATTCATATGAACCCAGGCACGTTCCGAGACAGGGAAAGAGATAGCCTAGAGCCGTGCAATCAAAAGAAAAAGAATTTATCTTGAGCGGGGCGCAGCAAAGTCAACTGAACTTGAGCAATCGCAGCTACCGACTCTGACACTGCTTCCAACGGACTGACTCAACCACGAACAGCGGGGCAAGCTTTCCTTCTCTGATGCGGGTGATGGGATAAGGCGCATCCCCCAGACGCGCGCGGGTGTCTTTCTAGTTGCTTGACTAGCAGGTGAGTGCATCAAGGGCCCCTATTAACTGAACCCCAATCTCGACGCAATTGAATAGGATGAGTTAGCTGAAAAAGTCCTCACTCAGCGCAGTGGATAGGATGTGTACGAGACACCATCCCAACTTGCTTGGTTCTCTTGAGGCGCGGGTGGGCTTCCTCATGTCGACCAGGAGTCGGTTAACTAGTCCAAAGAAAGAAGAGAGGTGATCAAGCAACTCCAGCAGAAATGG